TTTTATTTCATCCAAAAAGTTCCTTTTTTGATTCTTTTTTACAAGGGAATTTTGAAAATTCAAATTCTGAAAAAAAGAATAAGCGGATCCATAAAAGATATATGCTATGAATAGACCAAAAATTGCTAAACTTACGGAAGAAATTGCATTAGTGAGAAATTCATATGAATTTATGGAAGAATTTGAATTTTCCTGGAACAAGTTTATTGAAGGAGTTAGCCACTTTGATAATATGGTTAACTCCAATATTCTATTATCTTTTACTCCATTATCAAAACTGATTCCTATGGATCCAATGAACAAAGTAAAAAGTAGTAATATAAGAAGAGGGAATAGCATAGTATTTCCTGTTTCATGAGGATAGACAAAAGTATTTTTAACCCCAAAGGGAATACTAAAGGATCCCATCTTATTTCTTGTATTAGCAGGAATTTTGGATATATTTTGTGAAAAAAAAGAAATCCCACTCTTCATTGTTGATAAAACAAAATCCCTATTGACTCCTTTGGATATGCTTTTTCCCCATAAGGATATTGAATACAGCGAACCTTCTTTAGTACTACTGTAATTTTGAAAATGAACACGCAAATACCCATCAAAAGTAAGTAAATATATCCGAAACATATAAAATGCAGTTAATCCTGCAGTAAAAGAGGCTATTATTCCAAAAAAGGGTGAATACAACCAACTATTACTAAGGATTTCATCTTTGGACCAAAAGCAAGCAAGAGGTGGAATACCACAAAGAGAAAGTGTACCGCATAAAAAACTAGTTCTTGTAATTGGAACGTATTTTCTTAAACCACCCATAAGAACCATATTTTGACTTTTATCTGGTGAATATCCAACAAGAGGTTCCATTGAATGAATAACGGATCCGGATCCTAAGAATAATAAAGCTTTCGAATAAGCATGAGTGATCAAATGGAATAAAGCAGCTTGATAAGAACCTATACCTAGAGCTAACATCATATAACCCAATTGAGACATTGTAGAATAGGCTAAGCTTCTTTTAATATCTCTCTGAGCAAGAGCTAAAGTGGCTCCTAAGAAGAGTGTTATTGTACCTACTAAAGAAATGAAACTCATTATCAAGGGTAAGGATATGAAAAGAGGAAGAAGTCTAGCTAGAAGAAAAATCCCCGCAGCAACCATAGTTGCTGCGTGTATAAGAGCCGAAATGGGAGTGGGTCCTTCCATAGCATCAGGTAACCATACGTGAAGAGGAAATTGTGCAGATTTTGCAACTGCACCAAGGAATAATAAAAAAGCACACAAAGTAGTAAGTAAGGAATTAATCCCATTATTAGGAATCCAGTTATTAGCTATTTTGAACAAATCCCGAAACTCCAAACTACCCGTTATCCAAAAAAAACCTAAAATTCCTAATAACAGACCAAAATCCCCTACACGATTAGTTACAAAAGCTTTTTGACAAGCACTTGCTGCAATTGGCCGTGTAAACCAAAAGCCTATCAATAAATAGGAACACATTCCGACAAGTTCCCAAAAAAAATAAATTTGTATCAAATTGGAACTAGTAACCAATCCCAACATGGAAGTATTAAAAAAACTTATATAAATAAAAAATCTCAAATATCCTTCATCGTGAGACATATAATCGTCACTATAAATAAGAACTAAGATTCCTACAGTAGTAATTAGTATTAACATAATAGACGTAAGGGGGTCGACCAAGTATCCAAATTCTAAGGAAAAATCATTATTGATGGTCCAAGACCATAGATATTGATAGATAGAACTTCCATTTATTTGTTGAATAGACAGGTGAAGTGAGAATACCATAGCTATACTTAAGAATAAAATACTAGGAAAAGCCCATATGCGACGAAGATTTTTTGTTGCTGTCGGAATAAGAAAAAGTCCAAATCCCATTGACATAATAACTGGAAGTGGGAGAAGAGGAATTACCCAGGCATATTGATATGTATGTTCCATAAGAAAAGAAATAGCAATTTTTAGTTTCAATTTATAGTTCAAATTTTCTATAAAATTGTTTCCGATTCACCAAACCTATTCTTATCTCTTCCTAAAGGAATTAAAAAGCAAAATAAGAATAAGAAAAAATACAGGAATTCTGGATTTTTCTAATTTCTCTCATTAAAATATTCCAAAATTGAGAATGAGCTTAGTTGCTTAAATTCAAAAAGTGAATCAAAAAATTTCGTTATCTAGTCATTAGTAAAAAAAAATATTTATTAAAATACAAAAAAAGATTAAATCATTTTACTTTCTAATCATTTTTGTATTTCTTTTTGTTAAAATAAAAGAGCTCTTTTGTTTCGTAATTGATTGATTGATTGAATTCCAAAGAAAACCTATATTTATAGGAAATTCTCGAATATTGCTTACTTCATATAAAATGGAAATCCTAATGACTAGAATTCTCTAAGTTTTAGAATGTCTTGTTTAAGAGACTAAGTATTTTTTTATTGGAATTCCATTATGGAATAGCCTTCTGAACTTAATTAACTATTTGAATTTTACCTTCTTTTTATCTCTCCATCTTATATGAGGGCTTATCTCCTATACCATATATTTATATATGGAGTATATTTGATATATAAATTTATTTAAATAGAAAATCTTAAAAAACTCTTGTGTTATCCACATTAGACAAAATGAACTAAAGAAGAATTTAGAATTTAAGTATCTTTCAGTATCTTAAGTATAAATACTAAGAAAAAACAGAAAGAAGGATTGATTTGCGGCAATAGATGTCTTTCACATACAACTAGAAAAAAGTAATTCCCTTTTTGAATGGCAGTTCCAAAAAAACGTACTTCGATGTCAAAAAAGCGTATTCGTAAAAATCTTTGGAAAAAAAAGACTTATTTTTCCATAGTACAATTTTATTCTTTAGCAAAATCAAGATCATTTTCTAGCGGCAACGAACATCCAAAACCAAAGGGTTTTTCTGGGCAACAAGCAAACAAATAATAAGATTTTTAAATAATCTGAATTGAACTATCCCAAAGAAATTCCAATTATTTAATATGAATGAATAATTTGGATTAATTAATAAATGTACTTTTCTGTGTCGAATTCATATTCTTAGAACGAATCCCTCCATTATCATTATATAGAACAAATATCATTATATAGAACAAAAGTTTTTGGTATATTGTGTCCTCAGTATTCTTTTGTTATCAAAGAACTTTTTTTATAATGAAATCCTCATTTTTATGAGGATTTCATTATAAAAGTCACCCATATTATCCAAAATTCCCATAGAAATGAGTTTAANNNNGGTAAATAATATTAATAAGAGTGTAAAGGTTTTCATTCTATAAATTTTTCTAAAATACAAAATTCATTGTAGTTAATGATGAAATTTTAATGTTCCTAAATTCTATGGCCTCTCCGAGTCTCGACGGTTCGCGATAAAATAACTATTATTCTTTTAAGTTAACTATTATTTAAATATTTAAATATTTTAAATTAGCCGCCATGGTGAAATTGGTAGACACGCTGCTCTTAGGAAGCAGTGCTCAAGCATCTCGGTTCGAATCCGAGTGGCGGCATTCTCGAAAAAGAATACAATAAATTAGAAAATGGATTCAATTCGAAATTTCCAATTTTGTAATGGGACTTTATCGTTATGCTATTTGCAACTTTAGAACATATACTAACTCATATCTCTTTCTCAACCATTTCAATTGTGATTACGATTCATTTGATAACCTTATTAGTTCGTGAACTTAGGGGATTAGGTGATTCGTCAGAAAAAGGAATGATAGCTACTTTTTTCTCTATAACAGGATTTTTAGTTTCTCGTTGGGTTTCTTCGGGACATTTTCCATTAAGTAATTTATATGAGTCATTGATCTTCCTTTCATGGGCTCTGTATATTCTTCATACTATTCCTAAGATACAGAACTCGAAAAATGATTTAAGCACAATAACTACGCCAAGTACTATTTTAACGCAAGGCTTTGCCACGTCAGGTCTTTTAACTGAAATGCATCAATCCACAATACTAGTACCTGCTCTACAATCTCAGTGGTTAATGATGCATGTCAGTATGATGTTACTAAGCTATGCAACTCTTTTGTGCGGATCCTTATTATCCGCCGCTCTTCTAATCATTAGATTTCGAAAGAATTTTGATTTCTTTTCAAAAAGGAAAAAAAATGTTTTCCTTAAAACATTTTTCTTTAGTGAGATGGAATATTTATATGCAAAAAGAAGTGCTTTAAAAAACACTTCTTTTCCCGTATTTCAAAATTATTACAAATATCAATTAACCGAGCGTTTGGATTCTTGGAGTTATCGTGTCATTAGTCTAGGGTTTACTCTTTTAACCGTGGGTATTCTTTGTGGAGCAGTATGGGCTAATGAGGCATGGGGATCCTATTGGAATTGGGATCCTAAGGAAACTTGGGCATTTATTACCTGGACCATATTTGCAATATATCTACATAGTAGAACAAATCCAAATTGGAAGGGTACGAATCCCGCACTTGTAGCTTCGATAGGATTTCTTATAATTTGGATCTGCTATTTTGGTATCAATCTGTTAGGAATAGGTTTACATAGTTATGGTTCATTTACATTACCATCTAAATAATTACATAACATAAAACCCTCATTTTATGAAGGTTTTTTCCTTTTTTGTTTGATTTGAGAACCCCTTTGAAAAGACGTTCAAAGGGTTCTCAAAAATTCGAGATAGATCTAATTAGACTTTTTGACTTTTTTCTCAATTTTTTATTTTTCCACTATGGAATATAGAGCGGACTAGTTAAAAAAAGAAAATCCTATTTAGTATAATAATTGGATAATAGAACCTCTACCCTGTCAGCGGATAGCGAGAGAACAAAATCTGGATAAATACCAATTCCTATTACTGGTAAAAAGATACAGATTAAAAGAAAAAGTTCCCGTGGTCCAGAATCTACAAAATTTTTGTTTGGAACATAAAATAGCTTGTATCCATAGAACATCTGGCGTAACATAGATAATAAATAAATAGGAGTTAATATCATTCCTATTGCCATTACAAAAGTAATTAGCATTTTTGGCATTAACATAAATTTAGGACTAGTAATTAGTCCAAAAAATACTACTAATTCTGCAACAAAACCGCTCATTCCCGGCAAGGCAAGAGAAGCCATTGAAAAGCTACTAAACATGGTAAAAATTTTTGGCATTGGGATAGATATTCCCCCCAGTTCTTCGAGATAAACAAGACGCATTCTATCACAAGCCGTTCCCGCCAAGAAAAAAAGTGTAGCACCAATAAATCCATGGGATACTATTTGTAAAATAGCTCCATTTAGTCCAATGTTGGTTATGGAACCAATTCCTATAATTATGAAACCCATGTGAGATACGGAGGAGTAGGCTATTCTTTTTTTGAAATTTCGTTGACCAAGAGAAGTTGAAGCTGCATAGATTATTTGCACCGCTCCTATTATTACCAACCAGGGGGAAAATAGATAATGAGCATGCGGTAACAATTCCATATTGATCCGAATCAACCCGTATGCTCCCATCTTTAATAGAATTCCGGCTAAAAGCATACATGTACTGTAATGCGCTTCCCCATGGGTATCTGGTAACCACGTATGTAAAGGTATAATCGGCAATTTAACAGCATAAGCAATAAGGAAGCCAAAATACAGTAGTATTTCCAATGTTGTAGGGTATGATTGATTAATCAATCTTTCTAAATCTAATCCGGGTTCATTGGAACCATATAATCCCATACCCAGAACTCCAATTAAGAAAAAAATGGAACCGCCTGCAGTATACAAAATAAACTTGGTAGCTGAATACAGACGCCTCTTTCCCCCCCACATGGATAAAAGTAAGTAAACAGGAATTAATTCTAACTCCCACATGATAAAAAAAAGTAAAAGGTCTCGTGAAGAAAATAATCCTATTTGACCGCTATACATTGCTAGCATCAGGAAATAGAATAATCGCGAATTCCGGGTAACCGGCCAAGCCGCTAAAGTAGCTAAAGTAGTGATAAATCCTGTCAATAAAATGGATCCTAATGAAAGTCCATCGATTCCCAATCTCCAGTGGAAATCGAAAACATCTATCCATTTAGAATCCTCCTTTAATTGGATTAAGGGATCCTCCAATTGGAAATGATAACAGAATGCATAAGTCATTAGAAGGAATTCTAATAAACAAATAGCTATAGTATACCACCTAACGATTTTATTTCCTTTATGAGGTAAAAAGAAAATTAATGAACCTGCAAATATCGGCAAAATAACAAGTATTGTTAACCAAGGAAAATAACTCATGATAAAGTAATAAAGACAAGATACGTTTTGACCAGAAAAGCCCATGCTCGATTATTTCGAGCACAGGCTTCTTCGGTAAAGAGGAATCAGACGATTCAAGTGGAGTTTTTTGTAACGTATCAATAAGATAAAGCCATGCTGCGGGTTGTTTCAGGCCCTAAATAAACGCGGACACTTAAAAAATCCGTTGGGCAGGCGGATTCGCATCTCTTACAACCCACACAATCTTCGGTTCTCGGCGCGGAAGCAATTTGCTTGGCTTTACATCCATCCCAAGGTATCATTTCTAATACATCTGTTGGACAAGCTCGTACACATTGAGTGCATCCTATACATGTATCATAAATTTTTACAGAATGTGACATTGGATCTCTAAATTGGACTTTTCAACATAAAAATTTTCAATCTGGTAAAAATGAAATTAGTACTATATAAATTAGATGTATTGTAGACACCAGACGAAGCAATGGTTTATCCAAACTTTAACAAATAGTGCAATATATTTCTTAATCTGTTTGTGAGAAAGCGTGAAAAGAGCCAAGAAACTTGAATTTAAGACTTCAACGGTCATAATTATACGAATTCTACATACTAATTCGAATTAGCCAATTTATTGGCTATCATCTTTATAAATTATTGCAATATTCAAATTGCAATATCAATGAATTGCAAAAATGCAATATTCAATAAGTAAAAAAGAATACTCTGAAATAACCTACTCAAAAAATGGATATTATTATATACGCGCTTTTGTTTAGAGGATTTTATGTCTAATTATTCAAAAAATTAGATTGATTGATACGAGTTGATTTCCTGTTACGATGGATGGAAGAAAGAATGGATAGTCCAATAGCTGCTTCATCAGCCGCAAGGGCTATAACAAAAATTGCGAAAATGTCTCCTTTTAATTGGCGACTATCAAATAGATCAGAAAATGTTACGAGATTTAGATTAATTGAATTCAGTATAAGTTCAAGACATATTAGAGCTCTAACCATGTTTCGGCTTGTGATCAATCCATAGATACCAATCGAAAATAAATAGACACTCAAAAAAAGTACATGCTCAAACATCATTAACTAACTCCTTATCAATCTCGATTCATTTCAATATGAAGACAAGAATTGAACCGATTCAATTAATTAGAATAGAACAATTACGCAACAAAAGAGAAAAGAAGGTATTTGTTGTGTTGGCAGTAGATGGGTTTTACTAAATCAAAATTGTGATTCTTTAGTTATTTATTTTATATTTGAAATTCTAATAATTTTGACTCATTCTAAGTATTTCTTATTGTCGAGCCATAGTAATTGCACCTATTAAAGAAACTAGAAGAATTAGGGAAATGAGTTCAAACGGAAGATAAAAATCGGTTGCTAAATGAATCCCAATTTGTTGAACATTATTTATGAGACCCTGTTCTACTATTTGGTTTGATCTTGTAGTCCAAAGAATTCCATACCACGACGTATCTGGGATAGTAGTCATTAGTGAAAAGGGAATAGTTATACAAAGGAGGAAAGTAAACCCATCTCCAATAGTCCAATAATTATTATCTTTAGACCACTCTGAGCCGTTTACAAACATTACAGCAAATATGATCAAGACATTTATGGCTCCCACATAAATAAGAAGTTGTGCGACAGCTACAAAGTAGGAATTCAATAAAAAATAGAATAAGGATATACAAACAAGAACTAATCCCAGCGAAAAGGCAGAATAAATTGGGTTGGTAAGTAATACTACTCCTAGACCCCCTAGTAGAAGAACAAATCCCCCAAATAGCACAAGAATCTCATGTATCGGTCCAGGTAAATCCATTATGGATAAGAATAAATTTCTAGTATAAAATTTTTCATGAACTGACTAAAACTAAAAGATTCAAGGAAGGAAAAAGGTATTAGGATATTTTTTGTAAAGTTGTTAAGCAGTAGTTATTTTTTTTCGTTATAGTTAGTAAAAAAGGATTTTTCTAACAAAAAAATCCTAATACCTAGTAATCCGTAATCGTTCTTGAATTCCAAGATTTTTCTTCGTCTATTTTACTTTGAGGCGAATTCCTAATTGTTTGAATTGTGTAATCTCCCATTATGGAGATTGGTAACCGACTCAAAGCAATTTGATTGTAATTCAATTCATGACGATCATAAGTAGAAAGTTCATATTCTTCAGTCATGGATAAACAATTTGTGGGACAGTATTCAACACAGTTACCACAAAATATACAAACTCCGAAATCAATACTATAATTAAGCAATTGTTTCCTTTTAATATCCTTTTCAAATCTCCAATCTACAAGGGGTAGATCTATCGGGCATACGCGAACACATACTTCACAAGCAATGCATTTATCAAATTCAAAGTGTATTCGCCCCCGGAAACGCTCCGATGTAATTGATTTTTCATAAGGGTAGTGAATCGTTATAGGTAAACGATTTGTGTGGGATAAGGTAATTATGAAACTTTGACCAATGTATCTTGCGGCGCGTATTGTTTGTTGACCATAACTAATGAACCCAGTTAGCATAGGGAACATATTCTAAATCTATATATGAAAAAGGTATGTTTCTTTCTCTTGTTTGACAGAACTTTTGTGTTGAAAATATTCCTACTGTTATTGTATTCTTATTTATAGTGAAACTAGTTGGGAAGAAGTAGTTAATAAGAGATTACCCAGAGAAATAGGTAAAAGAAATTTCCATCCAAGATTTAATAACTGATCCATTCTCATCCTGGGTAAAGTCCATCTTATTGTGATAGAAATGAAGAGAAATAAATAAGCTTTAGTTAATGTAATAAAGATACCTATTACCATTTCCAAAATTCCAATTATTTTATTCATTTGGAAAAATCCAAAAAAGGATATATAGGGAATAGAGAAATTCCACCCGCCTAAGTATAGAACAGTTACAAATAAAGAGGAAACTAATAAATTGAGGTAAGAAACAAGATAAAATAAACCATATTTAATACCAGAATATTCGGTTTGATAACCTGCTACTAATTCTTCTTCTGCTTCTGGTAAATCAAAGGGTAATCTTTCACATTCTGCCAAAGAAGAAATTAGAAAAACTAGAAAACCTATAGGCTGACGCCAAAGATTCCATCCAAAAAAACCATATTTGGACTGTGCTTCAACTATATCAACTGTACTTGAACTATTAGATAATCATAGTCGATGATAACATCACAGCTCCCACCGCTATTCCAAAACCGTACATGAACCCTTAGCTTCATACGGCTCCTCTATGATCAGAAAAAAGGAAAGGATTGTTTCGTTTCGGTATTATCCCCTGGGCATAGATAGAATTAGATAAGATAAAATTGGTTGGAAAGCCCAAAATTAGACCAAAGCAATTCCGTCTGCTAGAATAACAAAAAAGCGCTTCCGAATTGATCTCATCCTTTATATGATATAATTTTTCTTTGTTCGGTAATAACTTAATATTCGAATAAAACACTCGTTATAGCAATTAATAAATGGAAAGAATTGGGTATTAGTTCATGAGGAATTCTGTATGAATAGGGAAAAAGGAAGGAAAGAATAAATAAAGATCCTTTTTTGTATTACATTCCATATCTTTTGTCCTATTCTTCTTTCCCCAGGAAGGGTATACTTAAAAAGAAAAAAAGAATAAAGGGTTAATTCGTTCTTGATAGCCATTTTCTTAACAAGTGAATGGGAACATACTCTAGACCGGAATCTGAAGAAAGTACTACTTGATCATTTCCACCAATTTCAAGTCCTTATTATGATTCCTTTTATGAGGAAAAAGAAAAATGTCTAATGATTTAGATTCTCTCATTGCGAATCCTGTATGTACTTTAGTGTTCCTAATCCCTCACTAACTTTTGATGGATTGCCTTATGGTTATAAGTTTAAGTTATAGTAATAACTTAAAATATTCCAGTAATGGAATTCCATATCGCGAATCCTTTATTCTTGCCCGCTTCAAGATATGATGACTAATCAAACAATCTCAACCTTGGGGTAAAGAGTTTACACTGCTTATGTTTACTTGAACTTTTTTCTTGTACGTAGGAAATGAGATTTTTTATTTTTACTACAAATTAATAAGCTGTTTTGTTTCACTCATATAGCTATCGAGTTTAACTTACCAACGCGAATACAGAATAAGCAAAGGAGGATAAGCATTCAATGTATTTTAGAGGAAAAAGATCATATTTTAACGAATCACACGTAGAGATATTGCTAGCACACAAAAAGTTAATGGTATTTCATAACTAATAGATTGAGCAGCTGCTCGTAGACCGCCTGAAAAAGAATATTTATTATTTGAGCTATATCCTGCCATGAGAAGACCAATAGGAGCAATACTTGAAATTGCAATCCATAAAAAAACACCAATACTAAGATCAGCTAAAACAAAACGATATCCCAAAGGGATAACTAAAAAACTTAATAAAATGGATATGACTGCTATAGAGGGACCAATGCTAAATAAAGGAATATCCCCTCGAGATGGGAGGATATCTTCTTTAAAAAGCAGCTTAGTTCCATCTGCTATAGCTTGAAGTAGTCCCAGGGGGCCAGCATATTCAGGACCAATACGTTGTTGTATCGATGCCGATATTTCTCTTTCTAACCACACAATTACGAGTACTTCTATTGTGATTCCCAGTAGGAGGGTCAAAATGGGTAGAATCCATATAAGTCCGTAGATTTCTTTTAATAATTCCGATTTCGAAAAAGAATTGATAGTTTCTACCTCTACCCTATCTATTATCATTTCAACGATCAACTTCCCCCATAATGATATCTATACTACCTAATATTGTCATTATATCAGCCAATTTCATTTTTTTAACTAGCTGAGGAAGAATTTGCAAATTAATAAAACCCGGTGGACGAATTTTCCATCTCCAGGGGAAAAGACTATCATCTCCTACTAGATAAATTCCTAATTCTCCTTTTGGAGCTTCTACTCTTACATAAAGCTCTTGCTTTGATAATTCAAAATTGGGTGAAGGTTTTTTACCAAGAAATCGATATTCAAAATCATTCCATTCGGAATTCTTTGTTTTCTTAAACCGTCGGGCTTCCAAATTCTCATAAGGGCCCCCAGGAATTTTCTCTACAGCCTGTTGAATAATTTTTATGGATTCCCTCATTTCACCAACTCGTACTAAATAGCGAGCTAACGAATCTCCTTCTTTTTGCCATTGAACTTTCCAATCGAATTGATTGTAGGACTCATAAGGATCAATTTTACGAAGATCCCATTGTATTCCAGAAGCTCGTAACATTGGTCCCGATAAGCCCCAATTTACAGCTTCTTCTCCGCTAATAAAACCTACTCCTTCAACTCGTTCTAAAAAAATGGGATTCTGTGTAATAAGTTGTTGATATTCAACAACTCCTTGTAAAAAATAATCACAGAAATCTAAACATTTATCCATCCACCCATAAGGGAGATCGGCAGCTACTCCTCCGATGCGAAAGTAATTATGCATCATTCGCATACCTGTAGCAGCTTCAAATAGATCATATATCAATTCTCTCTCTCTAAAAATATAGAAAAAAGGAGTCTGTGCCCCGAGATCCGCCATAAAAGGTCCAAGCCATAACAAATGAGAAGCTATACGGCTCAATTCTAACATAATTACCCTAATATAGCTGGCTCTTTGGGGGATTTGAATATTCTCCAAGAATTCTGGTGCATTTACCGTTATTGCTTCTGTAAACATAGTAGCTAAATAATCCCATCGTGTTACATAAGGCAAGTATTGTATAATACTTCTGTTTTCCGCGATTTTTTCCATTCCTCTGTGTAAATAACCTAATATGGGTTCGCAATCAATAACATCTTCTCCATCAAGAGTAACAATTAGTCGAAGAACACCATGCATTGATGGGTGTTGAGGACCCATATTGACTATCATGAGATCTTTTCTTTTAAGCGATAGACTCATATCCTTATTCTTATTCTTTATTCCATGAAAATGGATTATTCCATGAATTCCTCAAAACGAGGCTCATCAAAATGCAAAATCTAAGACTACTATAAGACTACTAATAAAATAAGAAAAAAATTCGAACGATTAAATTACTTCTCCCGAATATCCAACTGACTGATTAATTTCTTATAACGTACTCTATTTTTCTTTGCCAAATAAGCCAGCAAACGTTGACGTTTTCCCAAAAGTCTTCGTAGACCTCTTTCCGATGAAAAATCTTTTTTGTGTAATTCTAAA